TTTTGTATTTAAAGAAATTTTTGTTTTATTGGATTTGAAATCAAAATTTACACAGATTTTGATTTATTTTGTCCATTTGAGTAATTTTAGTGTTCAATATATAATAAGGACATAATAGAATATATTTTTCTTATTGATATTTAAAGTCTTATCAAAAGAAGATTTATTTACATTATTCGTATTAAATAACATCCTTATTTATATAAGGTATAATAACCTAAATGGGAAAAAATAAAAGGTCTTAATATTAATAACATATGTACGTGTATTCCAATTATTTATTATTAACTTATGTAAGACAAATACTTAAAATTAAATTCTTATTATATGCTTGTAGCATTATTACTCTAATTACACAGATTCATTTATAAGGAAAAAAAAAATGGAATCTGTGTAATTAGAGTAATAATGCTATCAATCAATCAATCAAACCAATGTTTAAAGAGAAACTATAAATATCATTAAAAATCAATAGTGGACAATTTTGATAAATTAAAATTCCTTTAATTTTTATATTTTTCAACACCTTGGTTACGGACAAACCAAAGGATTTATTTCCTGCCTGTTGAGGGCAGCTTTATTTTACTCCACCTTGGTTACGGACAAACCAAAGGATTTATTTCCTGCCTGTTGAGGGCAGCTTTATTTTTAAGAAGTTTTGAGGTAAGAAAACTTTTTTTTTTTTTTTTTTTGCTTATTTTGTTATAAAGTTTATTTTATTTATTAAATTAAAAAATTTGTACCATTTTTAAAATAAATAGTGAAATTTTTATGCTAGTTTTACGTTTATTTATTTGTTTGTTCCGTGTTTTATATTTAAACTATAAATTTTTGAGTTTTGAGTTTTATTCTTGCTTAAAGCTGTTTATTTTAACATTAATCTATATGTGAATTTTTGTATTTTTAAAATTTCTTGATGAAATTTGTTGAAGGATAAATATATTATGCAGTAGATAATATTATTAATATTAAGTTAATTTAGATTTGGTAAATGTTATATAGATTTGGTAAAAGTTGTGCCAGCATCCGCGGTTATACAACAAAGTCAAATAAACATTATTAGCTTTAAAGTAATTAACATTTAAATTTATAAATAGGAATTGAAATATATTTAAGGTGAAATATATTAATATATTTTAGATTATATTTATGTAGTGTGATTATTATGAAATTGAATTTATAAACTAGGATTAGATACCCTATTATTTTTATTGTAAAATTTGTATAAGCTGGAGTATTAATAGTTATGGTCTTGAAACTTAAAGAATTTGGCGGTATTATAGTCTATTTAGAGGAATCTGTTATATAATCGATAGTCCACGTTGAACCTTACTTATTTTATTTTTTGTATACCTCTGTTTAAGAATATACTTTTAGGTGAATTTTCTAAATATAAGAGTATTTAAAATTTCAAGTCAAGGTGCAATAATATATAAGTTGAATAATGGATTACAATAAATTTTATTTAAATGGATTATTATTGAAATATGATTATGAAGGTGGATTTAATTGTAATTTTATGAAGATTATTAAAATGATTTGTAGCTCTATAATATGTACACATCGCCCGTCACTCTCGTTATTAAGATGAGATAAGTCGTAACAAAGTAGATGTATCGGAAGATGTATCTAGAAAGTTAAATCAGATTAGACTTAAAGTTAAGATTTTCATTTACACTGAAATTATTTGTCGTGCGATTCGATGTAATCTGATATTAATAAAATTGTTTTATATATGTTTATTTTGTTAATCTTAATTAAATAAATTTAAGTTATTGTAGAATAAATTGATTAAATTATTTTTACTATAGTAAATTAGTACTGTGAAGGAAATTATGAATGTATAATTATAATTAATAAAAGGTAATTTTATTTATTGTATCTTGTGTATCAGAGTATATTTAAATGGATTATACAGTTTTGTTTCTCGAATTTAAAAGATTTAATTGAAAATATTAGTTATTGTTTCATAATTATTAATAATTTTTAATTGGTAATGAAATGTTATTCGTTTTTAAGGATATCTAGTTTTTTAATAAATGAATTTAATTCAGAAAATATAATTTATTAAATAATTTATTATTTGAATATTTTATGTTTTTAATTTTAAAAGGGATAAACTTTTTAAAATATAATTATAATAATATGAAATGGAAAGGATTTTATAAATTTAGAATTTGTTAGTGATTAAAGGATGTTAAAATTTAATTCTTTATTTAAATGATTTAAAATTTTTATTTAATTTTTATATTGAAATGTTGAGTTTAATTAAGAAATTTTAGAAAATATGATTTAATTAGTAAAATTTTGATTTATTTTATTAAATTGATTGATGTGTTGATATGAAGAATTAGGCAAAAATTTTGCTCACCTGTTTATTAAAAACATGGTTTCTTGTATTTATTTAAGAGATTTGACCTGCCCACTGAAAAAATTTTGAAGGGCCGCAGTATATTGACTGTGCAAAGGTAGCATAATCATTAGTCTTTTAATTAAAGGCTGGTATGAATGGTTGGATGAGGTGAATTCTGTTTTATATTAATTTATATTGAATTTAGATTTTAAGTAAAAATACTTAAATTATATTAAGGGACGAGAAGACCCTATAGAGTTTAATAAATGTATTAGTTAATTGAGTTAAAAGTATAATTTTTGATTATTAAAAAATTTATTTAATTGGGGTGATTGGAAGATAAATTTAACTCTTCTTTATTTTTAATAACATAATTAGTTATTTGATCCATATTTAATGATTATAAGATTAAATTACCTTAGGGATAACAGCATAATTCTTTTTGAGAGTTCATATCGAGAAAGGAAATTGTGACCTCGATGTTGGATTAAGATTAGTTTTGGGTGTAGATGTTCAACAACTAGGTCTGTTCGACCTTGAAAGTCTTACATGATCTGAGTTTAAACCGGCGTGAGCAGGTTGGTTTCTATCTTTAATTGATTTAAATATTTTAGTACGAGAGGACCAAGTATTTAAAATAATTTTTATTTAAAGAGAGTATTATTAATTGAACTATTTTGGCAGAAGTAAGTGCAACAGATTTAGAATCTGTAAATATAATTAATAATTATAGATAGTAAATGTTAAGAAGAGAATTAATTATATTAATAACGGTTGGTTTAATTTTAATTATTTTTGTTATGGTAGGAGTAGCTTTTTTTACTTTATTGGAACGTAAAGTATTAGGATATATTCATTTACGTAAGGGGCCTAATAAGGTTGGATTTATTGGTATTTTACAACCTTTTAGAGATGCAATTAAGTTATTTTGTAAGGAACATATAAATCCTTCAGTTTCTAATTATTTATTATATTATATTTGTCCTGTATTTTCTTTATTTTTATCTTTGATTTTATGAATGCTAATACCATATATAAGAGGTTTATTAACTTTTAATTTGGGTTTATTCTTTTTTCTAGTTTGTACTAGAATAGGGGTTTATACTGTTATATTGGCTGGATGATCATCTAATTCTAATTATGCTTTATTAGGAGGGCTTCGTGCAGTAGCACAAACAATTTCTTATGAAGTAAGATTGGCTCTAATTTTATTATCTTTTATTTTTTTAATTAGAAGATATTCATTACTTGATTTTTTTTATTTTCAAATAGGAATTTGATTTTTATTTTTATGTTTACCATTATGTAATGTTTGATTTGTTTCATGTCTTGCTGAAACTAATCGAAGTCCTTTTGATTTTGCTGAAGGCGAATCTGAATTGGTTTCAGGGTTTAATGTTGAATATGGTAGAGGTGGATTTGCTTTAATTTTTTTGAGAGAATATTCTAGAATTTTATTTATGAGTATACTAATATGTGTAATTTTTCTTGGATCAAATTTAAATTCTTTTACTTTTTATTTAAAGTTGATTTTTATTGCATTTTTATATATTTGAGTGCGAGGAACTTTACCTCGTTATCGTTATGATAAATTAATACATTTGGCATGAAAAAGATTTTTACCTTTATCATTAAATTTTTTGTTTTTTTATTTAGGGTTTAAAATTTTCTTTTAAAGGTTAAGATAAGTATAAAAATAGTGAAGTTAATAAGGGATTTAAACCCTTTCATTATGATTTCAAGACATAAGCTTATTCATTAAGTTTATAACTTATTGATAAAGAATTTCATCTCATATTTTGATAATTAAAGGATTAAGAATATAATAAAGAAAATATATAATAGTTAGCAATTGTCCTGTTAAAATATAAGGGTCTTCAACTGGCCGAGCTCCAATTCATGTTAAAAGAATTACAATTACTACTATTAATCAAAATATAAATTGATTAATAGGATAATATTGTAGCCCTCGGGAATTTGTAATAGTTAAAGGTATAAAAAATAAGATTGCAATTGATATAACAAGGGCAATTACACCTCCTAATTTGTTAGGAATGGATCGTAAAATTGCATAAGCGAATAGAAAGTATCATTCTGGTTGAATATGGACTGGAGTAACTAAAGGATTTGCTGGAATAAAATTGTCAGGATCTCCTAAAATATATGGTTCTTTTAGAGATAAAATGGATAAAAGTATAAATAAAATAATAAAACCAAAAGTGTCTTTAAATGTAAAGTAAGGATGAAAAGGAATTTTATCAATATTACTATTTAATCCTAATGGATTATTAGATCCTGTTTGGTGAAGGAATAATAAATGAATTATAACTACTGCTGCAACAATAAATGGTAATACAAAATGGAAAGTGAAAAATCGATTTAATGTAGCATTATCAACTGCAAATCCACCTCAAACTCATTGTACTAACTCAATTCCTAAATAAGGAATAGCTGATAATAAATTAGTAATTACTGTAGCTCCTCAAAAAGATATTTGACCTCAAGGTAAAACATATCCTATAAATGCTGTTGCTATTACTAAAAATAAAATTAAAACCCCTGTTATTCATGTAAAATAATACTTATATGATCCATAATATATTCCACGTCCAATGTGTAAATAAATGCAAATGAAAAATATAGAGGCACCATTAGCATGAAGTGTTCGTAATAATCATCCATAATTTACGTCTCGGCAAATATGTGCTACTCTTGAGAATGCTAAATCAATATGAGCTGAATAATGTATAGCTAAAAATAATCCTGTTATGATTTGAATACCTAAGCATAATCCTAATAAAGAACCAAAATTTCATCATGATGAAATATTTGAAGGAGTAGGTAAATCGACTAGGGCATTATTGGAAATTTTAATTAATGGGTGAATTTTACGTAAAGGTTTGTACATTAGTTTATTTGTCGTAAAGGTCCTTTATAAATATTAATAATTTTAACGACTGCAATTAATGTTAGAAATAAATATGATGCAATTAAAATAGTAATTATGTTAATAGGTTGATTGTATATCTTTAATAAAAAGTTGTTTGGGATTAATCTTAAATTTAATCTATTTTCTATATTTTCATATATATTTCTAGAATAATAAGGATGGATAAAATAGATTAAAACAAAAATTAAAGGTAAAAAGATAATTGTAAATAAAATTTTATTTGAATAGAAAAATATTTCGTTTGAGGCTAATCTAGTAACATATATAAATAAAACTAATATTCCTCCTAAATAAATTAAAAGTAATACGTAAGAAAATCAAAATCTTAAAGATATAAAACCTCTAATAAGACATATAGAAATTGTTTGTAAAAATAAAATTAATCCTATTGATAATGGATGATTTAAAAATAAAAAAATGATTCTTAACGTGATTCTTAATCTTAATAATATATATATAATATCAAAGGGTAGTTTAAACAAAATATTAGTTTTGGAAATTAATGATAAGATTTTCTTTCCTTTGAAGTTTTAAAAGCATAACTTATTTTTGGTTTACAAGACCAATGTTTTATAATAAACTATTAAAACATTAATGTTAATAATATTTTATTTTATATTTTTTTGTGGTTTATGAGTATTTTCCTCTAAACGGAAGCATTTACTAATAACTTTATTAAGATTAGAATTTATCGTTTTAATTTTATTTATTATTTTATATAATTATGTAATATTAATAAGAGGTGAATTATATATAACAATATTTTTTATATCTTTTGCAGTTTGTGAAGGTGCTTTGGGTTTATCAATTTTAGTTTCTATAATTCGTACCCATGGAAATGATTATTTTAATAGTTTTGGATTATTACAATGTTAAGATATATTTTTTATTTAATTTTTTTAACCCCTTTATGTTTTATAAAAATAAATTGATGATTAGTTCAAAATTTATTATTTCTTATTTCTCTAATATTTTTAATAAATATTGATTTTTTTTATTGAAGAGGATTAAGTTATATTTTTGGATACGATTATTTATCTTATGGTTTAGTATTATTGAGATTTTGAATTTGTGTATTAATAATTACTGCAAGTTATTCAGTTATTCGATATAAATTTTATAATAATTTATTTTTATTCATGATTTTATTGTTATTATTTATATTATATTGCACTTTTTGTAGTTTAAATGTAATTTCATTTTATTTTTTTTTTGAAGGTAGTTTAATTCCAACTTTATTTTTAATTTTTGGTTGAGGGTATCAACCTGAACGATTACAAGCTGGAGTTTATTTACTTTTTTATACTTTATTTGCTTCATTGCCTTTATTATTAGGAATTATATATATTTATAATAATATAAATTGTTTAGTTTTCACTTTATTTTATTTAAGAGATTTTATTAATCTTTATTTATATTTAAGAATAATTTTGGCATTTTTAGTTAAAATACCAATATATTTAGTTCATTTATGATTACCTAAAGCACATGTAGAAGCCCCTGTTTCAGGGTCAATAATTTTGGCTGGTGTTTTATTAAAGTTAGGTGGATATGGTTTATTACGGGTTTTTGAATACTTAATAAAAATTGGTATGGTGATTAATGTATTTTGATTATCAATTAGATTGGTAGGAGGTTTTTTAGTAAGATTAATATGTTTACGTCAAGTTGATATAAAATCTTTAATTGCATATTCTTCTGTTGCTCATATAGGTTTAGTAGTAGGAGGTTTAATAACTTTAAATGTATGAGGTTTTTATATAACTTTTATTTTAATAATTGCGCATGGTTTATGCTCTTCTGGTTTATTTTGTTTAGCTAATATTAGTTATGAACGTTTAGGTAGACGAAGATTATTAATTAATAAAGGTTTATTAAATTTAATACCTAGTATAGCTCTTTGATGATTTTTACTTTCTTCATGTAATATGGCAGCTCCTCCTTCTTTAAATTTATTAGGAGAAATTGGCTTATTTAATAGAATAATAGGTTGAATATGAATAGTAATATTTTTTCTTATATTAATTTCTTTTTTTAGTGCTGCTTATACACTTTATCTATATTCTTATAGTCAACATGGAATTTATTATTCTGGTGTCTATAGTAGAGTTAGTGGTTATTGTCGTGAATATTTATTATTAATATTACATTGATTACCTTTAAATTTATTAATTTTAAAAAGAGATTTTGTGTTAATTTGATTTTAAGAATTACTTAAGTAGTTTAAATAAAATTATGATTTGTGGTATCATAGATATAAATTATTATCTTAGGTTATGATATATTTGTCATTATGTTTTATTAGATTTTTTTCACTTTTGTTTTTTTCATTAATTAGATTTATATTTAGTATATTTTTTATTATAAATGATTTAGTTTATTTTATTGAGTGAGAAATTGTTAGATTAAATTCTAGTTCAATTGTTATAACGTTATTGTTAGATTGAATATCTTTATTATTTATAAGATTTGTTATATTAATTTCATCCTTAGTAATTTTATATAGTGAAGATTATATAAAAGGGGATATTACATTAAACCGATTTATTTTTTTGGTTTTAATATTTGTTTTATCAATAATATTTTTGATTATTAGACCAAATTTAATTAGAATTTTATTAGGTTGAGATGGATTAGGGTTAGTATCTTATTGTTTGGTAATTTATTATCAAAATGTAAAATCTTATAATGCTGGTATATTAACTGCTTTATCAAATCGGGTAGGAGATGTTGCATTATTAATAACAATTGCTTGAATATTAAATTTTGGAGGTTGAAATTATATTTATTATTTAGATTGTATAATAAATAATTATGAAATATGTTTAATTTCATTTTTGGTTGTTTTAGCGGGTATAACAAAAAGAGCTCAAATTCCTTTTTCGGCTTGATTACCTGCTGCTATAGCAGCACCTACCCCAGTTTCAGCTTTAGTTCATTCTTCAACTTTAGTTACTGCTGGTGTATACTTATTAATTCGTTTTAGTAAAGCTTTTCCAAATTGGTTATTGAATTTTTTATTAGTAATTTCTGTTTTAACAATATTTATATCTGGTTTAGGTGCTAATTTTGAATATGATTTAAAAAAAATTATTGCTTTATCTACTTTAAGACAATTAGGTTTAATAATAAGAATTTTATCAATAGGTTTTGCTGATTTAGCTTTTTTTCACTTATTAACTCATGCTTTATTTAAAGCACTATTATTTATATGTGCTGGAATGGTAATTCATAATGTAAAAAATTTTCAAGATATTCGTTTTATAGGAAATTTATCTATTTTTATACCTTTAACTTCTGCTTGTTTTATAATTTCTAATTTTGCTTTATGTGGGATACCTTTTTTAGCTGGTTTTTATTCAAAGGATATAATTTTGGAGTTAATTTCTATAAGAAATTTAAATATATTTATATATTTTATATATTTTTTTTCAACTGGGTTAACTGTATGTTATTCTTTTCGATTATTTTATTATGTTTTATGAGGGGAATTTAATTTAGTGCCAATATTTAAATTAAGAGAAGAAAGATGAATAATAGTTTATGGGATATTAGGATTGATAATTTTTGCGGTAGCAGGGGGAAGTATATTAAATTGAATAATTTTTTTAACTCCTTATTTTATTTGTTTACCTTTTGTAATAAAAATGATACCAATTTTTGTTAGATTATTAGGATTATGACTAGGAAGAATTTTATTTAAATATAGATTAAATTATTATTTTAATATATTTAAGTATTATAATATAATTATTTTTTCAGGATCAATATGATTTATACCACTAATTTTTACTAGAGGAATTAATAAATTACCTCTAAGAATAGGGTTAAATTTAATTAAATATATTGATTTAGGATGAAGAGAATATTTTGGTGCTCAAAATTTATATTTTGTTTTTATAAAAATAAGAAGAATTAATCAATGATTTCAGACTAATGATTTAAAATCTTATTTAATTATTTTCTTAATTGGCTTAATTTTAATTATATTTATTGTTTATTCAAATATCTTATATTAGAGTATAACATTGAAGCTGTTATTGAGATGATTTTTATCTTTGAATAAATTTATAAAAATTTAAATTTTATTTTTACAATGAAAATGTAATGTTTTATTTTAAACTATATAAATATAAAATGTAAATGGAATTAAACCACTTGAATAATAAGTTAGCAGCTTTTATTCGAACAACACATTTTCTTAATTGGAAATATATATTTCAATTATATCATTAACAATGATATACCTCCTCTTTGGTTTCAATTAAAAATAAGGATATATTTATATCTTACTATCAGGTCGAAACTGATTACAATTTATTTGTTTCTTACTTAAATTAAGGAAGATTGAGAAATATCAATACTTTTTGAATGCAAATCAAATGTTATGTTTAACTACAACCCTAATTTGAAAATTAAGAAGCTCATTCAAGAGATCCTTGATTTCATTCATGATATATACCTGTTGTTAAAATAAAAAGAAATAAAATACTTGTAATTGTTCAAATTAATATATTTGATCTGAATGGAATAATGGTTATTGGTAGAATAAGAGCAATTTCTACATCAAAAATTAGGAAAATAATAGCAATTAAGAAAAATCGTAAAGAAAAAGGTAGTCGTGAAGATCTAATTGGATCAAAACCACATTCAAATGGGGATCTTTTTTCTCGGTCTTCAATATTTTTTTTTGAAAGGAAATTAGTTAATATTATTACGATAAAAGAAATAAATATAATAATAATTGATATAAAACTAAGAATTTGAATTATTTATTCTAAATGTAATTAGACTTTTTGATTGGAAATCAAATATACTTTTTATATTAAATAAATATTTATCTACCTCATCAGTAAATTGAAACATATAAAAATAATCATACAACGTCGACAAAGTGTCAATATCAGGCTGCTGCTTCAAAACCAAAGTGGTGATTAGAAGTGAAATGTATAAATAATATACGTGATAAACATGTAACTAAGAATGTTGTCCCAATAATTACATGAAGTCCATGAAATCCTGTTGCTACAAAAAAGGTTGATCCAAATACTGAGTCAGCAATAGTGAAGGATGCTTCATAATATTCATATAATTGAAGGGCTGTAAAATATAATCCTAATATAACAGTGAAAATTAATCCTTGTACTGCTTGACTATAATTATTTTCTAATAAACCGTGATGACTTCATGTGATAGTAATACCTGATGCAAGTAAAACTGTTGTATTTAATAAAGGTACTTGAAGTGCATTAAAAGGAATAATTCCTAAAGGAGGTCAAGAGGAGCCTAATTCAATAGCGGGTGCAAGACTTCTGTGATAAAATGTTCAAAAGAATGAGACAAAAAAGAAAACTTCTGATACGATAAATAGAATTATTCCTCATCGTAATCCTGTTATTACTTCTTTAGTATGACATCCTTGGTAAGTTCTTTCTCGAATTACATCTCGTCATCATTGAATTGTAGTTAATGTTAAAATTAATATTCCTATAAATATTAATTTTTCGTTGAATTCATATGAGAATTTAATAAATCCTAGTATTGTTACTATGATTCTAAAAGCTGCTACAATAGGTCATGGACTATAAGTAACTAAATGATATGGGTGATTAGTATGTATTGACATTATTAATTAACTTCTCTAGAATATAAAGTTCTTAATACTGCAAAAACATAAGATTGAATAATTGCTACTGCAGATTCTAATATTAAAAGTAGAATTTGTGTAAGGATCAATATAGGTATTAAGGATATTATTATAATTCTTCCTGTATTTCCTAGGAGTGTTATTAAAAGGTGTCCTGCAATTATATTAGCTGCTAATCGAATAGCTAATGTTCCAGGGCGGATAATATTACTAATTGTTTCAATACATACTATAAATGGTATTAAGGGTCCTGGAGTACCTTGTGGTACTAGGTGAGCAAATATATGTTTAGAGTTATTTATTCAACCATAAAGTATAAAGCTTAATCATAATGGTAAAGCAATAGATAATGTTATTACTATATGACTTGTTCTTGTAAAAATGTAAGGAAATAGTCCTATAAAATTGTTATATAAAATAATCGAAAAGATTGAAATAAAGATGAAAGTTGAACCTTTATTAATTTTTTTTTTACCAATTAATAATTTAAATTCTTCATGGAGTTTATTAATAGTTAAGTTTCATAAAATTGTTATTCGAGAAGGAATTAATCATAAAGATATTGGAATTAAAAGAAGTCCAATAAAGGTTCTTAATCAATTAATTGATAAATTTATAATATTAGATGAGGGATCGAAAACTGAAAATAGATTAGTTATCATTTTCAAATTAGAGTTGTAGTTATTTTTTTTGATGGGATAAGTGATGAAGTTTTATTAAAAGAGGAGTAAAAATTTATTACATTAAATATAATTAATAGAGTTGAGAAAAATAGAAATAGTATTAATCAATTTAAAGGTATTATTTGAGGGATAAAGATGTATTAGATTCTAATAATTTTAGTATGACATACTAATGTTATTATTTAACTAACTTCTTTTGTCATCAGAAGTAATTGCTATATTACTATAATCTGGTTTAAGAGACCATTACTTGCTTTTCAGTCACCTGATGATTCAGTTATATTTGAAATTCAATTTAAAAAGTCGTTGGTTGAAGTTCTTTCAATTACAATAGGTATAAATCTGTGGTTGGCTCCACAAATTTCTGAACATTGTCCGTAAAAAATTCCAGGACGATTAAATCAAAATGTTGCTTGATTTAATCGTCCTGGAGTGGCATCAGCTTTAACACCAATACTTGGAATTGTTCAAGAGTGAATTACATCTTCTGATGTAATTAGAATTCGTGTTAAAGTATTTATTGGTAAAGTAGTTCGATTATCAACTTCTAGTAATCGAATATTAAAAGAATTCATTTCATTTTGTGGGATTATGTAAGAATCAAATTCAACATCACTAAAATCTGAATATTCATAACTTCAGTATCATTGATGACCAATAGTTTTTAGAGTTAATGTAGGATTAGAATTTTCATCAATTAAATATAAAATACGGAGAGATGGTAATGCAATGAAAATTAAAACTACAGCTGGTAGTACTGTTCAAAGAATCTCTAAGTATTGACCGTCTATAACATGACGGTCAATAAATTTATTTGTTATTAAAGATAAGATTATATAACCTACTGTAGTTACAATTATTATAATAATAAATATTGAATGGTCATGAAAATATATTAATTGTTCTATTAATGGTGAAGCACTATCTTGTAGACCTAAATTTGCATATGTAGCCATTTTGGGTTCTAAAAAAAGTTTAAAACTTTATATGTGGAGCTTAAATCCACTGCACTTACTTCTGCCATATTAGATGAGTAATTATTTGGTAATTAAAGTTAACTCATTATATGTATGTTCTGCTGGAGGAAAATTATGGACCCATTCAATTGAACTATTTATTTGAGATGAAAATAGAGTTGGTCGATTAGAACTTATTCTTTCTCATAAGATGAAAATAAATATAATTACTGCAACGAATGAAATTATTGATCCTATAGAGGATAGAATATTTCATGAAGTATATGCATCAGGATAATCTGAATATCGTCGAGGTATTCCTGCTAACCCTAAGAAATGTTGTGGGAAGAATGTTAAATTTACACCTATAAATATAGTAAAAAATTGGCTTTTTAACCATCTAGGATTTAAAGTTAATCCTGTAAATAATGGATATCAATGAACAAATCCTGCCATAATAGCAAAAACTGCTCCTATAGAAAGTACATAATGAAAATGAGCTACTACATAATAGGTATCATGAAGGATAATATCAATAGCAGAATTTGCTAAAATAACACCTGTTAATCCTCCGACAGTAAATAGGAAAATAAAACCTAATGCTCATAAGGATGCTGGACTGTAAACTATTTTAGCTCCATATATTGTTGCAAGTCAACTAAAAATTTTAATTCCGGTTGGTACTGCAATAATTATAGTTGCTCCTGTAAAGTAGGCTCGTGTATCCACATCTATACCTACTGTAAATATATGATGTGCTCAAACCACAAATCCTAAAAATCCAATTGCTGATATTGCTCAAATTATACCATAATTTCCAAAAGATTCTTTTTTTCCTCTTTCATGTGAAATAACGTGAGAAATTATTCCAAATCCTGGAAGAATTAAAATATAAACTTCTGGGTGACCAAAAAATCAAAATAAATGTTGATAAAGAATTGGATCTCCTCCTCCAGCAGGATCAAAGAAAGAAGTATTTAAGTTTCGATCGGTTAATAATATGGTAATTGCTCCAGCAAGAACTGGTAGTGAAAGTAATAATAAAAGTGCTGTAATACCAACAGATCAAACGAAGAGGGGGACTTGGGTTTGATTTATATATAATGGTTTTATATTGATTATAGTTGTAATAAAATTTACTGCTCCTATAATTCTTGATATACCTGCAAGGTGTAAAGAAAAAATTGTTAAATCTACAGCAGGTCCTGCATGAGCAATTCTTGCAGATAAAGGTGGATAAACAGTTCAACCAGTTCCTGCTCCACTTTCTACAGTGCTTCTAATTAATAGTAATAAAATAGATGGAGGAAGAAGTCAAAATCTTATATTATTTATTCGAGGAAAAGCTATATCTGGAGCTCCTAATATTAATGGTACAAGTCAATTTCCGAATCCACCAATTATGATTGGTATTACTATAAAGAAAATTATAATAAAGGCATGTGCGGTTACAATAACATTGTAAATTTGATCATCTCCAATTAAAGAGCCTGGTTGACCTAATTCGGTTCGAATTAAAATTCTTAATGATGTTCCGAGTATTCCAGCTCAAGCACCAAAAATAAAATATAATGTTCCAATGTCTTTATGGTTAGTTGAGAATAATCATCGTTGCAAGTAAATTGGTAAAATGGCTGAGGTTAAAAGGTAGTAGATTGTAAATCTATTTAGGGGATTTATTTCCCTTTTACCAGGTTTTATATTCAAATATGATATTAGAATGCAATTCTAAAGGTGTATTTTTAATACTAAGACTTAAAGATAAATAATCTTTATTTATAACTTTGAAGGATATTAGTTTAACTTAACTTAAAGTCTTTAATATATTAATATAATTAGTGTGCTAGTTAATATTCCAAATAATAAGATTGATAGGGAAAATATTATTATTTTTGAGTATATATATTTAGGGTAAATTGAAATGGTCCATGAAATTTCTGAATTTGTAATTATTAATGTTGTATATATTATCCGTATATAATAATATAATGTTAATAAAGATGATATAATTAAAATGGTTGATGTAAAAATTATTAAGTTTTGTGCTATAAATTGAATTGTAATTCATTTAGGAAAAAAACCTAAAAAAGGAGGTAATCCCCCTAAAGATAATATAGCAATAAATAATATGAATTTAATAGTTTTTTGATTATTTATCGAATTAAAGGATTGTGAAATGTAAGATAAGTTAGTTGTTGCTGTTAATGATATGATTGAAATAATATTTATGGTGTAAATAGTAAAATATATTAATCATAGATTAGAACCTAAAATTATAGTTGTTAATATTCATCCGATATGATTAATTGATGAAAATGAAAGGATTTTACGTAAAGAAATTTGGTTTAATCCACCAATAGCTCCTGTAAAAGCTGATGAAATGATTACGATTTGGATAAATAAATTATTAGTTAATATATAGGAAATTAATATTAATGGAGCAATTTTCTGAATTGATAAGATGATGAAGCAATTTATTCATGACAGGCCTTCAACTACTGATGGTAATCATCAATGAAAGGGAGTGGCTGCAATTTTTATTAAAAGAGGAATTATAATATAATCATTTCATATTCAAATTTTTGTTAAATAAAACATTTCATGAATATTAGTTTTTAAAAGAATTAAAAATAAGAGGGTAGATGATGCAATTGCTTGGATTAGAAAATATTTTAGGGAAGCTTCTGTAGAAAATATATTTTTATTTGAGGAAAGTAATGGAATAAAAGAAAGTAAATTAATTTCTAAACCTATTCATGCCCCTATTCAAGAATTTGCACACAGTGAAATTAAAATACCTCTAATTAATGTTCTTAAAAAAAGAATTTTGATGGAATTATTAGGAATTAGAAAAAGGAGAAATATTACTCTATGATTGAGAAATAAACTCATTAGTTTCACTTACTTTTCTTAAATTTTTTTTTATTTAAAAAAATTTTTGTTTTATTGGATTTAAAATTAAAGTTGGGGATTTATTTCCTGCCTGTTGAGGGCAGCTTTATTTTACTCCACCTTGGTTACGGACAAACCAAAGGATTTATTTCCTGCCTGTTGAGGGCAGGGGAGAAATCTGTGTAATTAGAGTAATAATGCAATCAATCAATCAATCAATCCATTTAATGTTTAAAGAGAAACTATAAATATCATTAAAAATCAATGGTGGACAATTTTGATAAATTAAAATTCCTTTAATTTTTATATTTTTCAACACCTTGGTTACGGACAAACCAAAGGATTTATTTCCTGCCTGTTGAGGGCAGGGGAGAAATCTGTGTAATTAGAGTAATAATGCAATCAATCAATCAATCAATCCATTTAATGTTTAAAGAGAAACTATAAATATCATTAAAAATCAATAGTGGACAATTTTGATAAATTAAAATTCCTTTAATTTTTATATTTTTCAACACCTTGGTTACGGACAAACCAAAGGATTTATTTCCTGCCTGTTGAGGGCAGGGGAGAAAAAGATTAGGAAAGAGAGATAATCTCTATAAATGGGGTATGAACCCATTAGCTTAAATTTAGCTTACTTTCCTATATTTTGGTGTATGGTGCACAAAAATTTTTGATATTTTAGGATATAGTTTAATTCTGTAAAATATAATAAATAGTAAAAGTAATAAATTACATTATTTATCCTATCACGATAATCCTTTTAAATCAGGCATTTTACT